GTCCGCTTTGAAATCGTCCGCCCTGCACCCCCCGTATGCTTCAACAAGAATGACACAAGGGTAGATTGATACAAAAGAAACCTCTGTTAAAATGCCCACCAGCAGATAAAGTACATTACATAGTCCGTTTTAGGGATTGGCGGCTTACCCATTCAGTGACTTTGGCGCTGGACGTTCCCAAAACGGGTACGCTCGGGTCGGGTGAATTCAATAATAGACGCCTGTTGGCGTTCCAGCCTCCCCCCCCCTCCTTTCAGAGCCTATCCGAAAGAGAATCTAGTACTTCTTGGTCGTGAATAGGACGAACCGCTCCGTGGAGATCTTTGCTTCGGAACAAAACAATTAGAATTAGTCGGTCAACTGGAATGTGTATTATACATATAGGGAATCCTTCAATTGAGAAGATCCGTTGACCTGAGACGAAGAGAAATGGCTATCTCTTTTCTTTAGTTAAACCAATGATTCGTTATTGTAGCAGATAGCAACAACCATTTCATCCGGGAAAAGCCATCTTTTTCTCAACAATGTTTTTGTTATTTGATCGAATAGCGTTCCGTTAGATAGGAACAGCTTTGATAAATACTGATAACTCTCAGATGGAGTATTAGAACGGAAAAATCCATTAGATAATGAACTATTGGTTCTAAGCCATCTCTGGCGATAAATCAACAATTCGAAGTACTTTTCTTGCGTATTCTTGATAAACCAGCGAGATGTAGGAAGATCTGTTTGGGAAGTAAGAAGCCCCTTTGACATCTCTTCATCTGCAAAGAATTCTCGATGTGAAAACACAGAGACAAAGGGCTGATCTTTGAATAGGAAAAAGAGTGGATCCGCAGGATCCCAAATGAATTGGCTTATTCGAAAAAAACCTTGTTCTTTGGAAGATCTATCTCGTGTCTGGTACTGCATGGTTCCACCCTGCAAGAACTCCGAATCATTCTCTTGAAGCCCATCCTCTTCATCATAAATAATCCGCTTGCCCCGAAATGACCTGGCCCAATAGGGAAATCCCAATTCATTGGGGCTTTCTATTTGATTGTATCGAAAGCCCCAAGGACGCCATATTCTAGGAGCCCAAACTATGTGATTGAATAAATCCTCCTCTATCCGTTGCGGGTCGAGGACTCCTTCTTCAAACTCCGATTTGTATTGTTCGTAGAGAAATCTCTGATCAACGATAGACCAAGATCCATTTTGCATAATATCTAAGGGATTCCTTGCTTCGGGCCGAAGAAGCAATGTCACTCGATCATTATCAAACTGGCTGCAATCTTTTTCTGTCCGTGAGGATCCCACCAGAGTGCCTTCTACTTCTAATAGGCCATGAACTAGATCAGAATCATTCTCAACGAGTCCATAAGAAGTGATCCCGTTTTTTTCATCGAGTTCGGGTAGAGACCAAAGGTCTTGAGCGACCGATCCGGCCGAACAACTCAAAAGATAAAGAAGTATCGTTAATTTCTTCATGCTCGTTCCAAGTTCGAGGTACCATTTGTACAAATAAGAATCCCCTTCGTTACATGATTTCTTCTTCATATAGATAGATAGAGGATCTATGGAGCAATTACTTAGAAGTACATTTTGTGCAACAGCCCTTCCTATCTGATAGAACAGGATCCCATGATCCTGAACCGATCTTACCTGGGATCGCAAATCCCAAGTTTGTCTATGAAGAGCAGATCTAATTAGATTAGTGTCTATAATTGATTTCTTCTGTGTAATACTAATCGATAGGGCCTCATCGGTAAGTGATGCAAGATCTCGTACATTGGAACCCATGGTTATGGCCTCGAATCCATTAGTAAGGAACATTTTCTTTTCCAAGCGAAATCCCCTAGTATATGAAAGAGTGAAAAAGTGCTTTCGTTGTTGTGGAATAAGAAGCCTTCGTAGCTTAATGCATGTATTTAATTTATTCGGAGCTATTAGAGCGGGATCCACTTTTTGGGGAATATGAGTCGAAGCAATAACAAGAATATTTCTATTGGAACATCTTTCACAATCCCTGGAGAGATAGTTCAGTAATAGACCGAGGGATAAATAATTCGACTCATTCACATCCAGATCATGAATGTTTGGAATCCATATTATGCAAGGAGACATTGCTTTTGCTAATTCGAATTGAAGGGTGATATAAAAACCGTCTTTTTCCGGCATCATATCCATAGTTAGCGCATTCATCATAGTTAGAAGCTCCAGCTTCGTATCAAGGTCCCGGTCGATATCGTCACTATCATCAATATCGTCACTATCATCAATACGAAAGCCCTTAGGCTTGTTATCCAGGAACTTGTTCAGAAATACTGTAATGAAAGGAACATAGGAGTTTGTCGCTAGGTATTTGACCAAATAGGATCGTCCAGTTCCTATAGAACCTATCACTAAAATACCCCTAGAGAGGGCTAAGCGGAGCGAAAAAGGTTTTCCATGAGATGGGAAATGAAAACTATTAGCCCCACAGGAGATTTGTGAATAAGTGATTTTCTGATAATGAGCA